CCTTAGAGCATATATTAACTCATATTTCTTTTTCGATCGTTTCGATAATAATTACAATTCATTTGATAACCTTTTTAGTCGACGAACTCGTAAAACTATATGATTCGTCCGAAAAAGGCACGATAATAACTTTTATCTGTATAACAGGATTCTTAATTACTCGTTGGATTTATTCGGGACATTTTCCAATAAGTGATTTATATGAATCGTTAATCTTTCTTTCATGGAGTTTTTCCATTATTCATATAGTTCCGCATTTCAAAAAAAAAAAAATATGCTAAGCACAATAATCGGCCCAAGTGCTATTTTTGCGCAGGGCTTTGCTACTTCAGGTCTTTTAACTGAAATACGCGAATCCAAAATATTAGTACCTGCTCTTCAATCCGAGTGGCTAATAATGCACGTAAGTATGATGATATTAGGCTATGCAGCCCTTTTATGTGGATCATTATTATCAGTATCTCTTCTAGTCATTACAGTCAAAAAAAAGAGAAAGTTTTTTTCTACGAGTAATCATTTTTTAAATAAGTCGTTTTTTTTTGGTGAGATCAAATATATGAATGAACGGAGTCATTTTTTTCAAAATACTTCTTTTTTTTCTCCAAGGAATTATTACAGATCACAATTAATTCAACAGTTGGATTATTGGAGTTATCGGGTTATTAGTCTAGGATTTATCTTTTTAACCACAGGAATTCTTTCGGGAGCGGTGTGGGCTAATGAAGCGTGGGGATCCTATTGGAGTTGGGACCCAAAAGAAACTTGGGCTTTTATTACTTGGATCGTATTCGCGATTTATTTACATATTCGAACAAATATAAAGTGGAAGGGTACAAATTCGGCAATTGTGGCGTCTATTGGATTTCTTATAATTTGGATATGCTATTTTGGAGTCAATCTATTAGGAATAGGACTACATAGTTATGGTTCATTTACATTTAATTGAATTCAAAAAAAAGGGGGGGGTCCGGAAATAGAAAAGTGTATATTGCATATCATATAAAAAACTTTGTGTGAACTGGCGAGAACCCGGCGAATTATTAAGATATTTTAATAATTCGCCGGGTTCTCGCCAGTTCACATTCATTATTCATTTTTTTTACTTAACATAAAAGAAAAGGGCTACTTTTTATTATTAATTATTATATAATAATTAATAATAAAACAAACATTTTTAAATTATTTCTTACGAATAATAACTAGCTATAAAAAGAATTAGCATAGAATAACTTCAACCTTTTCAACTGATAGTGAAAGAAGGAAATCGGGGTACATGCCCCTACCCAGTAGGGGTAAAAAAAGAAATCAAAAGAAATAACTCCCGCGGCCCAGAATCATAAAAATAAGAGTTTGAAATATTAAATATCTTGTATCCATAGAACATCTGGCATAACATATATAATTATAATAAATAGGAGTTAATATCATTCCAATTGCCATTACAAAAGTAATTAGAGCTTTTGTCATTAAAAGATATTTTTGGCTAGTAATTAGCCCCAAAAGACTATAAATTTGGCAACAAAACCACCCATACCCGGTAATGCAAGGGAGGCCGCTACTGAACATCGTGAATATTTTTGGCATTGGGATAGCTATTCCACCCGTTTCGTCAAGAGAAACAAGCGGTATTCTATCATAAGTCGTTCCAAAAAGCGCAGCGCCAATAAACCCACGAGAGGTTATTTGTAATGTAAAAGGGCTCCGTTGAGCCCCACATCAGTGATAGAACCTATTCCTATAATTATGAAACCCATATGAGATACGGAGGGACGGAGGAATAGGCTATTCGTTTTTTAAAATTCTGCTGGCCGCGCGATGTTGAAGCTGCATAGATTATTTGTGTTGCGCCTATTATTAGCAACCAAGGGGAAAATATAGGCTGGGCGTGCCGGAATAATTCCATATTGATTCGAACTAATCCATACGCTCCCGTTTTTAATTTTTAATAAGATTCCGGATAAAAGCATACAAGTACTATAATGCGCCTCTCCATGGGTATCTGGTAACCATGTATGTAGGGGTATGATTGGTAATTTGACAGCAAAAGCAACCAAAAATCCAATATAAAATATTATTTCCAAGGCCGGCGGATAGCACTGACTTGGCTAATATTTCAAAAGTAAATGTTGGTTCAGTAGAACCATATAAATCAATGGCCAGAACTCCCATAAAAAAAGGAGCCCCCGCCGTGTACAAAATTTATTTTGTAGCCGAGTACAGATGTTTTTTTCCTCCCCACATGGATACAAGTAGATAAACGGGAATTAATTATAACTCTCACATGAGGAAAAAAGTAAAAGATCCCGAGAAGAAAATAATTCTATTTGCCCGCTGTACATTGCTAACATCAGAAAAAAATAATAATCGAGAATCTCGAGTAACTGGCCAAGCCGCTAAAGTAGCTAAAGTAGTGATGAATCCCGTGAGTAAAATGAGTCCTATAGAGAGCCCGCCTATTCCCAATCTCCAATGGAAATCAAAAAAACGGATCCATTTATAATCTTCCACTAGTTGGATTAACAAATCATCCGCCTAGAAATGATAGCAGAAGGCATAAGTCGTTAGAATAAGTTCTAAAATACATATACGTGTAGTATACCCCATCGGATTAATCTATTTCCTCTATGTGGAAGAAATAAAATTAAGGAACCCGCAAATATTGGTAAAACTACAATTAATGTTAACCAAGGAAATTGGTTCCTGGTAAAGATGAGATATACTTGGGCCATAAAAACCCGTGCCCAAAATATTTGAATTTGAGCGCGGGCTTTGCCGGTAAAAAAAATGGATTCAAGTGGAGTTTTATGGAACGTATCAATAAGCTAGACCCATACTGCGAGTTGTTTCATGCCATAAATAAACCCGAACGCTCAAGAAATCCGTTGGACAGGCGGATTCACATCTCTTACAACCAACACAGTCCTCGGTCCTTGGAGCAGAAGCAATTTGTTTAGCTTTACATCCGTCCCAAGGTATCATTTCTAATACATCGGTGGGGCACGCCCGGACACATTGAGTACATCCTATACATGTATCATAAATCTTTACTGAATGTGACATTGGATCTATACATTTTTGAATGTCATAAGTTTTCGGCCTAGTAAACTAATTTATAATTTATAAATGAATCCTATATTTAGATACCAGACGAATCAATAAGTGATCAGAATCAATCTACTTCCCAATTGGTTGATGGGCGAGGGCCAGAATACTTTGATTTTATATATTTTTGCAACCGCGATCATACCTTACCCTGCTACTAAGTTTGCCGATTTGAACTTCTTTATAAAGATTTTAATTTCCATTTTTTATATTAAAATTAATACTATTTATTCAACAAGTTGGGTTGGTTAATACGAGTAGATTTTCTGTTACGATAAATTGATGAAACAATAGCCAGTCCAATAGCAGCCTCAGCGGCTGCAATAGCTATAACAAAAATGGATAATCCCCCTGTAATTGGCGATTATCAAAAATATTATAAAATGTTACAAAATTGATATTAACTGAATTTAATATAAGTTCAAGACACATAAGGGCTCTAACCATATTCCGACTTGTGATCAATCCATAAATACCAATAGAAAATAAATAAGTACTCAAAACAAGTATATGTTCGAGCATCATTAACCAGCTCCCTTTCAATTTTGATTCATTTCAATCTGAACAATAATTCAATAAATTCTAACAAATATGGAACAAAAAAAGAAAATATATTAGTAATAGGATCGATAGAAAACAAAAGCCTTTCTCTTCTATATATTATATTTTTTAGACAGTAATTCAAAAAAATCGAATTACTAGATTCTTTATTCACGAGCTATAACAATTGCACCTATTAAAGCGACTAAAAGAATTATTGAAATAAGTTAAAATGGAAGAAAAATCTGTTGATAAATGAATTCCAATTTGTTGACTAGTACTTAGCAAATCTTGCTCTATAATCTGATTTGATTTTGTAGTCCAAATGATCCCATATCAGGACGTATCTAAAATAGTAGTAATTAGTGAAATAAAAAGACTTGTACAAACTATTGAAGTAACTCCATCCCCAACGGTCAAAAGATGATAATCTTTGTAATATTCTGAACCATTCATGAACATCACGGCAAAAATGATTAAAACGTTTATAGCTCCTACATAAATAAGGAGCTGCGCAGCAGCTACAAAATAATAGTTCGATATAATATAGAATAAGGATATACAAAAAAGAACCAACCCCAACGAAAAGGCTGAATAAATTGGGTTCGGAAGTAATACTACTGCTAGACTTCCTAATATAAGACCCGATCCTAGAAAGACTAAAAGAAAATCGCGTATTGGTCCAGGTAAATCCATTTGATTTTTTATAAAAAATCGAACTATTTCATGCCCTTGTTGACCTGACCAGGACAAAATAAAAGTTATCCCATTTTTTAGGATACTTATTAATTGAATGAAATTTGAATGGGGGTGCTTGGGGTTGATGTAGATACAGTTATTGGGCTACTCTTATTCTCGAAAGCAGAGGTTAAAACTTTCTATTTTGGAAATTATTATTCAAAATAGAAATTGATTTTCAATCAAAACGAAGCCACGATTCTCGCCAACTAAACGTTCTTTTGTATTGAAGAAGGAAAAAACCTCATTTTAAAATCCAAAAAGGATTTTGGATTTTAAAATATTAAGGGTTTTATGCATTTTTTATTTGAGGTGAATTCGAAGAAATTGTTTGAATTGTGTAATCGTCAATTATTGACGCGGGTAACCGACCCAAAGCAATTTGATTATAATTCAATTCGTGACGATCATAAGTAGAAAGTTCATATTCTTCAGTCATTGATAAACAATTTGTTGGACAATACTCAACGCAATTCCCACAAAATATACAGATTCCAAAATCAATACTGTAATTAAGAATTAAGTAATCGTTTCTTTCGAATGTCAGTTTCCAATTTCCAATCAACAACGGGTAGATCTATAGGACAGACACGAACACATACTTCACAAGCAATGCATTTATCAAATTCAAAGTGGATTCGGCCTCGGAAACGTTCCGATATGATTAATTTTTCGTAGGGATATTGAATAGTTACCGGCAAACGATTCGCGCGGGAACAAGGTAATCACGAAACCTTGACCAATGTACCTGGCAGCTCATATTGTTTGTTGACCAGAGTTCAAGAACTGAGTTAGCATAGGGAACATACCTGAATAAGTATAAATAATTTGACTTCTTTCTTTCTCTTGTTTGAGACAAGTTGTGAAAATAGACTATTCTTTTACAGTGAAAGAAGTTGGGACGAAGTTGTTAATAATAGATTACCTAGAGAAATAGGTAAAAGAAATTTCCACCCAAGATTTAATAGTTGGTCCATTCTTAGTCTTGGTCTTGGTAAAGTCCATCTTGTTGCAATAGAAATGAACAAGAATAAATAAGTTTTAGATAATATAATAAAAATACCAATTATTATTCTAAAAATTTGACTTCTTGTATTTATGTTAAAAAGCCCAGTAACGGGTATGTATGGAATAGAAAGATTCCAACCCCCCAAGTAAGGAACTGTTACAAATAATGAAGAAACTAGTAGATTTAGATACGAAGCAACGCAAAATAAACCAAATCTGATACCTGAATATTCGGTTTGGTAACCCGCCACCAATTCTTCTTTTGCTTCTGGTAAATCAAAAGGCAATCTCTCACACCCGGCTAGAGAAGAAATTAGAAAAACGATAAACCCTACAGGTTGGTGCCATAAATTCCACCCCCCTAAAACCATATTTTGAAACCATATTTTGAATGCGCTTCAACTATAATCAACTGTACTTAAACTGTTAGATAATCATAGTCGACGATAACATCGCTGTTTCCGTCGCTATTGCAGAACCGTACATGAGATTTTCACCTCATACGGCTCCTCATAGGGTTGATCTTTTAAACCTGCTCCAGACGACGACGACTAATCAAACAACCCGGGGTAAATAGTCTCGGTTGTTTATATTTATTTTCACTTAATTCTTGTACATAGGAAATGAGATTTAATTCCTTTTAACAGCAAATTTTTAAGCCGTTTTATTTCACTCATATAACTATCTGATTAAATTCATCAACCCCAACCCAACGATGAATAAAGAAAATAGATATTCAGCTCGTTTAACTTTCTTGTTAGAAAGAAAAGAATTATAGGGTAGATTTTTTGTCTTACCGAATCGCACGTAGAGATATTGATAATACACATAGAGTTAATGGTATTTCATAACGAATTGATTGAGCAGTAGCCCTTAATCCACCTAAAAAAGAATATTTATTATTTGATGCATATCCCGACATAAGAAGTCCAACGGGAGCAAGACTGGAAACGGCAATCCATAAAAAAATACCAATACTAAGATCAGCTAGAAGAAATCGATAGCTAAAGGGAATTACTGAATAACTGAGTAAAATGGATATGACTGCTAACGAGTATCTCCTCTAGATGGAAAAAGATTCTCTTTGAAAAGTAGTTTTGTACCGTCTGCCGGAGCTTGCAGAATTTCCAAAGGACCCGGTGTATTCGGGTCCAATACGTTGTTGTATCCCCGCCCCGAGATTTCTCTTTCTAACCAAACAATTACTAAGATACCTAAGGTTAAGGTGATTCCTAATACAAGCGTTAAAATAGGGCCAAGTATCCATACGATTCCATAGACTTCTTTTAAGGATTCCAACCTGGAAAAAGAATTGATAGCCTGTATTTCTGTTGTATCGATTATCATTTCAACGATCAACTTCTCCCATTATGCTACCAACTCCAAGGAAAAACACTCCGATCTCCTATCAGAAAAATGCCCAATTCTCCTTTTGGCGCCTCAACTCTTACATAAAGTTCTTGCTTGGACAATTCAAAGGCTGGAGAAGGTTTTTTACTAATAAATCGATATTCAAAACCAAGGTTCTTTAATTCTATTAAAGAGCCAGACTTCTAAATTCTCATGGGGCCCTCCTGGAATTCCTTCCAGAGCCTGTTGGATAATTTTTATGGATTCTGTCATTTCGCTGATTCGTACTAAATACCGAGCTAACGAATCTCCTTCTTTTTGCCATTGAATCTCTCAGCCAAATTCGTCGTAACACTCAGAACGATCGACTTTACGAAGATCCCGTTGTATTCCGGAAGCTCGTAGCGTTGGCCCTGATAAACCCCAACTTAGTGCTTCTTCTGGGTCAATAATGCCTATGCCTTCAACTCGTTCTAAAAAAATAGGATTTCGTGTAATAAGCTTTTGATATTCAGTAACCCTGCTTAAAAAATAATCGCAAAAATGCAAACATTTATCTATCCAGCCATGAGGTAAATCGGCAGCAACCCCTCCGATCGCGTTCTCGAAAAATACAAAAAAGGGGGTCTGGGCTCCAATATCTGCTAGAAAGGGGACAAGCCATAATAAATGGGAGGCGGTACGACTCAATTCCAACATAATAGCTCTGATATAGCTAGCCCTTTTAGGTACTTGATGCCTAGCTGCCCGGGTCCGTTTACGGTTGTTGCTTCTGTAAACATAGTAGCTAAATAATCCCAACGCATTACATAAGGCAAATATTATATAATTGTTCGATTTTCCGCAATTTTTTCCATCCCTCTATGTAAATAACCCCATATTGGTTCGCAGTCAATAACATCTTCACCACCGAGAGTCACAATCAGTCGAAGAACACCGTGCATTGACGGATGGTGAGGCCCCATATTGACTATCATTATCATGCGGTCTTTTCTTTTAGTTGGTGCAATCATAAGCTTTTCTCGAGTCATTCTTCCATGCATTGTTTAAAGTAAAAAAAGTTCATCAAAATTTAAATGATTAAAGCTCAAAGGTATCACTCTTCAAATTAACGAGTTTTTATCTCACGAATATTCAACCCGCGGATTAATTCTTTATAGCGTTCTCTATTTCTTTTTGAGAAATAGGCCAGCAGCCGCTGGCGTTTTCCCAAAATTTTTCGCAAGCCTCTCTGAGACGAAGAGTCTTTTTTGTGCAATTCCAAATGTGAAGTCAGTTTTCTTATCTTAGTGGTGAAATTTAATACTTGAAATTCAACAGACCCTCTGTTTTCTTTTTGAGAAATAACTGAAATGAATGAATTTTTTACCATAAAAAAATAAAAAAAATCCCCCTCGCTTTTTACAGATATGGATTTTACTGAATCAGTAATAATAATAAGATCATTAATTTGAATGTGGTATATATAATAATATAATTATAAATTCTTTATGAACTTATAATTTTCTGAATTCAAATCAATTCATTTAATTTGAAATTGGATTTAGACCTAAAATGAAGAAAGTTCCAAGGTCATTTCAAGATCTAATTGAAACATTACTGAGATGTGAGACAAGACGCGCGATCCGTATATTTGTTTGTTTTCATATACCCCGCAATACCCTATATATATATATAGTAATATATTGTAGGGTATAGCATATATACAAAAAATGTATTATCCACAAATTTTTAATCGTGGATACATCTGTATCCTTAACATATTGAAACGACTGCCATTATTCGTATTAAACCAATAACGGTTCATACAAGCTAAATCTTCTAATCGATAATTAGGCCAAAGAAAAAGTTTTAATTTCATTAATTGATTTTTTTCTTTATCAAGATGCTTGTTGTCATGTGAAACCTGGGTGCCGTTTTTTAGGTTCTTTTCGTTCCAAAATACTGGAGTTCTATCTATATTATTTTTATTCTTTGAATTGAAACAGATTAGAATTCTCAATTTTTTACGACGTTTAAATGATAAAATATTTTCAGGAACAAGCAAATCAAAACGATTTTTATCTCTATTTTCGGTTATTCTTTGCTGTGGTGAAATAGATTCACCAAAATGAGTCTTAGGGTCATATCCTTGCTTTTTATTAGTTTGGCGTTTACTCTTGTGAATCAACGAAATGCCTATGGTTTGATACATAATAAACTGTCCGTCTTTTTTTACAGATAGGTGGGCGGGTTCTATAATCAGTATTCCCCTTTTCATCAATTCTGTAAGAGTTAAATTCTTCTGAATTAGCATTAGATCCAAACAAATTTCTCTCTTGTGAATCGAGGATATAGTAATTTTTCGTGGATCTACGAGTCTAAGCAGGAGACAATATACCTTGATATTATTGATTATTCTTTGATTTAAAGCATCGCCCCATCTCAATTGAAAAAGCAAATAACGTTTCAAGAAGAAATCTAGTTCTGCTTCCGTCTTGTTTTTGTATTGTTTTTTCTTTTTCCCTTTTTTCATGTCTGACCTTACATAATTTTTTTCAATATCTTTTGGCTGTGAGAGAACGGATCCAAGATCTCCTCGACTTATGGGTTCTTTTTCTTTTTGATTTGGATACTTTTTTTTCGCTGCAATCAAAAAACTTCCTTTTTCCTTTTCATTGATCTTTTTATTTTGACTACAATTTTCATTTCTATTCAAATTTAAAAGAAGTAATTTACTTGGTATAAACCAAGGTTTCGTCTTATATGCACTATAAAACAATACAAATTCTGGGAAGAACCAAGATTCCAGATTTGATATGGGCTGCTTTGGGATTTTTTCATTCCTTACCATCCAATCAAAAAAACCTTTATGAGAATTTGGTGGATTTTTTTCTGGATTTTTAAGATAAGAAGGGTCTTTTTTAGTAGAATTATTAGTAAGGATTTGAACATTTTGATTCCTATTGGTATTGGTCATGGTACAGGCCTGAATATTTTCTTTTTGTTTAAGATAAAAATTAAGACTTTTCCAATCAAAATATTTTCTATTGGCCGTTTTTTCCATATCCATATATAGAGCGTTGACCCTTCCTAGATTATTATTTAGATAATTATGAATAGGGATGTTTCTAGGTATATCCAAAAGGGTCTCTTTAGACGTGTAAGAAATCTCTTGATTCTGATTTCCTTGAAACGGAGATCTATAAAAAAAGCATTCCGTTTTATTTTCATAATCAAGAAATTTATATGATAAAAGATCATACCTATAGTCTTTTTGAAAATTCTCTTTTTGATTAGATAATGAATATGCTTCAAGTTGTTTTTTGGAATCAATTAAGTGGCCTTTTTCCCCCCATTTGCTTACAATTTCCTTTTTAGCTATATGACGCTTATGAAGCGCATTTCGCCACTTTTCTGGTATTAATCTAGACCATTTTCTCTGAGATAAATTGTATTGATATTGCCCTCTTAACCAATTTTTCCATTGATTCCTTTCATAACAATGAACCACTCCTCGCGTTTCAAAAGAATCTTTTATTTCGGGTTTCGTAAAAAAGGGGATTCCTTGATAGTCAAGAACATATCTTAATTTATACGAATTATAAACTTGAATTTGTGATAATTTGTAAAATACATATGCTTGGGATATGTCGGATAAGTCATAAAAACCACGTGAGTTAGTTTTAACATTACTGATATTATCAAGTGACTTTGAAATAAACGGGATTGGTTTTTTCTTTTTTTTATTAATTATTTCTTGTTTTCTTGAATTATTATAAATGGATTTCTCACTCATTTTTTTTATTAATTCAAGAAAAAGTTTTGTGTTTGTTTTTGGAATATTAATGCTAGATAAAAAAATATCTGTGTATATTCTTTCAATAAAAAATTTCAAAAAAAGAGGGGATTTACAAATTATTCGAGCATTTATTCTTTTTAATATTAATATTTGCCATTTTTTGAATCTGTTAGCATTATAGTTTGTTTTGTTAGCACTATTAAGATTATTTATTCTTGGAGTTACTTTTTTTTTCTCTTTTGAAATTTTTTCTATTTGATTTAGAATTGTACTTGTTCGATCCGCCAGATCCTTCGTTTTTTTTTCTGTAAATGAAGAATTTATCCAACTTGGAGGTGCAGTTTGAATCAGCGATTCATGAATTATCTGATTGCTTATTAGGGAATCTTTTTCTTCTTTAAATTCTCTCGATTCATCTATTTCGACTTCTTTGAATTGAAATAATAGAATTGGATTGACTTTTGAAATTTTTTTTTTTATCAAAAGTATTCTTTTGATAACCCATTTTTTTGCTTCTTTTGAAAATTTTCCAAGTAATTTAGTTTTTCCTTTGAAAACTAGTAGAACTCCAAAATACTTCTTTTTAAATTTTCCAAAATTTTCTTTTAATTCCGTAAAAATGGGTTTAAAAAAGGAAAGTCGTTTTCGGCGCGAGCCGAAGGGAAGTTCGGCTTCCATTCCCAAAACTGTTAAAAAACAAAAATCATCTTTTTGTTTTTTCTTTAGATCTTTCTGAGAAGATCCTAGTTTCGATTTGTTCCAAGGTTTCAAACAGAAAGGAAATAAGATTTTTATCTGAATGCCATCTGTTAACCAATTTTTCGGAAATTCTGTTTCGGATAATGGAACTCCGTTATAAGTACATTTAACGTGTACCTCTCTCTCCCATTCATGGAAATCCTCAGACCATTCAGGAAGTTGAAATAGGAGTATACGTCCAATATTTTTCGCAATTATGGATGAAGGTAATAGAATATATTTTCTAAAAACAGATTGAGTTAGTAACACGCAACCTCTTATTATTTGCGCAAGTGGGATGGTATCCCAGGCCTCTGCTATCTCTATTCGCGCGTTCTCTTTTTTTTTTTTATTTTCTTTTTTTTCTTCTCTTTTTGTTTGTTTCTTTGTATACTCTACAATTTGAAATGCCCCTCCCCAGTTTTTAAAAATTAGTTTAATTAACCCGGAGATATCAAAAAAAGAAAGGTTTTTTTTTTTTATTCTGTCGAAAAATAGAGGAGAGTGCACATTTGCTTGAAATAATTCTATTATTACTATTTTACGCCTTTGAGACCGCACAGAACCCTTGATTATACCTCGCCTAAAATCTGATTGCTGCGAATAGCGTATTAAAGACACTTCGTTTGTGTCTGTTTGATCGAACGTATTAGTTTCGGTTTTAGGATCAGTATCTTCCTTGTTAACAGTAAAAATAACTACATTTTTGCCTTTTCTTGAGCGAATTTCATGATCTACAGGCACGTCTTCTTGAGAATCTCCCGATTCTTGTTCGAACTCGTTTATTAATTGGTATGACCACCGAAGTACTTTTTTACTGATTTCTTTTATTCTAGTCGATTTTCTGATAATTTTTTGATCATTAACATCAGTTACAATTTGAGTTAATAAATATTTTAAATATTTTGTTACTATTCTGCTTTCTGAAAATAAAGAAAGAACCTTACAATTTGCATCTGATTCTCTAAAAACTCTATTAATGGAAGTTAAAAAATCTACAATTTCTGTTAAAAATGTTTTTTTATCAAATCTATTTATTTGTGGTTTAAATGCTTGGTAATCAGTATCCGAAAGAAGGATACTATGAATTCGATTTATACCAAATTTATGTATGAAATTTTTTATCAGAGTTTGTTTTAAATTTGGAGATGAAAAGTTTTTGTAGATTGTTTTCCAATATGATTTGTTCAGGAAAGGATCATATCTTTTTGATAAGTATTCTTTAGTACAATCGTCATTACAC